AGTGGTCCGAGGATTTAAAGGATTGGAAACGTGAAATGCATGTTAAATGCACTTATAATGGGGTTCAACTGTCCGAAACAGAATTTCCAAGAAACTGGTTAACGGATGGTATTCAGATAAAAATCCTATTTCCTTTTTATCTTAAACCTTGGCATAAATCTAAATTTCAATCATCTCGGAAGGCTCGGCTAAAAAAAACAAAAGAAAAAGTAGAAAAAAACGATTTTTATTTTTTAACAGTTTGGGGGATGGAAACCGAACTACCGTTTGGTTCTGCCCAAAAAAAACCCTCTTTTTTTGAACCTATTTCTAAAGAATTAAAAAAAAGAATAAAAAAACTCAAAACTAAGTCTTTTCTGGTTTTAAGGATTTTCAAAGAAAGAGCTACAATTTTCCTAAAAGTCGCAAAAGAAATTAAACACTGGATTATCAAAAACTTTCTTTTTATAAAAGGAAAAATGAAAGACCTTTCAAAACGAAATCTAATTCCATTATTTGGCCTGAGAGAAATATATGAATTAAATGAAACTAAAAAAGATTCAATAATGAGTAATCAGATGATTCATGAACTATCTGTTCAAAATAAATCCACGGAGTGGATAAATTCTTCACTCATCGAAAAAAAAAAAAAATTTTTGATTGATAGAATAAAGACAATCAGAAATAAAATAGAAGGAATTTCAAAAGAAAAACAAAACCTAACAAATAGTTGTAACAAATCGCGTTATGGTTATAAAATAATTAAGTCATCAAAAAAATTTTGGCAGACATTCAAAAGACAAAATACCCGATTAATTCGTAAATCTGTTTTTTTTTTTAAATTTTACATTGAACAACTGTCTATAGCTATTTTTCTAGGTATCATTAATATTCCAAGAATTACTACACAACTTTTTTTTGAATCAACAAAAACAATTATTGATAAATATATTTACAAGAATGAAGAAACTGGAGAAAAATTAAAAAAAAAAAATACCATTTATTTTATTTCGACTATAAAAAATTTAATATCAAAAAAAAATTTTTTTAGTTATGACCTACGTTCTTTATCACAAGCATATGTATTTTACAAATTATCAAAAATTCAAGTTAGTAACTTTTCGAAATTAAAGGCTGTTCTTGAATATAACATATGCATAACATCCTTTTTTGTTAAGAATCAAATAAAGGATTTTTTTCAAGAACAAGGAATCTTTCATTATGAATTAAAAGATAAAACACTTTTAAATTCCGAAGTAAATCCATGGAAAAACTGGTTACGAAGTCATTATCAATACAATTTACCTCAGGTTGCGTGGGCTAGATTAGTAACCCAAAAATGGAAAAATAAAATAAACGAAGACTCGCTAGTTCTAAAGCCAAGTTTAACCAAAGAGGATTCATATGAAAAAAACAAAGTTGATAATTACAAAAAACAAAATTTTTTTGAAGCCGACTCATTATTAAATCCAAAACACAATTTAAAAAAAGATTCTATATATAATCTTTTTTGCTACAAATCTATTCATTCTACCGAAAAAAATTTTTTTGACGTGTCTATAGGTATTACTCTAGATAATTGTTTAATCTCTTATTTTCTAGAAAAATATAATATTCGGGGTATGGGGGACATCCGGCATATAAAATATTTGGATTGGAGAATTCTAAACTTTTGGTTTAGAAAAAAATTAAATATTGAGCCCTGGATTGATACCAAGAGTAAAAAAAAATATATTAAGACTAAAGTTCAGAATTATCAAAGAGTTGATAAAATAACTAAGACGGGTCTTGCCAATAAAAAAAGAAACTTTTTTGATTGGATGGGAATGAATGAAGAAATAATAAATCGTCGTATAACAAATTTTGAATTTTTTTTCTTTCCAGAATTTTTATTTTTTTCTAGTACATATAAAAAGAAACCTTGGGTGATACCAATTAAATTACTTCTTTTCAATTTTAATGAAAACAAAAATGTTAATAAAAAGATCACTGGAAAGAAAAAAGGTTTTATACGATCAAATGAAAAAAAATACCCTCGATTTTATAATCTAAATAAAGAAGAAAAAGAATCCGCGGGTCAAGGAGAGCTTGAATCAGATAAAGAAAAAAAAATAAATCCTGAACCAGCTATATCAAACCAAGAAAAAAATATTGAAGAAAATTATGCGGAATCGAAGATAAAAAAACGTAAAAATAAAAAACAATACAAAAGCAATACAGAAGCGGAACTCGATTTATTTCTCACAAGGTATTCGCGTTTTCAATTGCGATGGAATTGTTTTTTTAATCAAAAAATTCTCAATAATGTAAAAGTATACTGTCTCTTGGTTAGACTAAAAAATCCAAACGATATAGCGATATCTTCTATTGAAAGAGGGGAGATGAGTCTAGACATTCTAATGATTGAGAAGAATTTAACTTTTGCAAAATTAATGAAAAAAGGAATTTTTATTATTGAACCTGTACGTTTGTCTGTAAAAAACGATGGACAACTTATGATATATAGAACCATAGATATTTCATTAGTTCATAAAAAAAAAAAAAAAAAAAGTAAAAGATACAAAAAAAAATTTGAAAAATCCATTACAAAATATCAAAACAAAACTGTAAAAAAAAATATATATATATATGATTTCTTTGTTCCGGAAAACATTCTATCCCCTAAGCGACGTAGAGAATTTCGAATTCTAATTTGTTTCAACGTAAAAAAAAAAAATACGAGGAATATAAATTCAAGATTTGATAATAATATTCAAAACTGGACCACAGTTTTGAATAAAAAGAAAGATCTTTATAAGGATAAAAAAAACCTCATTAAATTAAAATCCTTTCTTTGGCCCAACTTTAGATTAGAAGATTTAGCTTGTATGAATCGCTATTGGTTTAATACTACTAATGGAAATCGTTTCAGTATGATAAGAATACATATGTATACACGATTTAAAATTCATTAATGATAGATCCTTTTTACTATAAAATTTTTACTATAAATTTTTACTATAAATATATTTACTATAAATATAATATATTAAGTTACGGTATATGAAAACAACTGTATGCACAAATATGAGGGATTGTTTTAAATTCAATCTTTATACATGAGATTAATTTAATCAATGACGTAGATACCAATCATAACAGATACATAAAAAAATTAAAAGAATCCTCCTTTTTAGATCTAAATTTATACTTTTTAATAAAATTAAGAATAATAAGTTGCTAATTAAATTCAGATCCTTGTACAAAAAAAATACCACTATTATTACTGATCAGTAAAACTCATATCTTTCAATTCATATAAAAAAGGGAAGAATTTCTTTTTATGATAAAAAATACATTCATTTCATTTCAAGAAAAAAAAGAAGAAAGCAGGGGATCCGTTGAATTTCAAGTATGCAGTTTCACTAATAAGATACGAAGACTTACTTCACATTTGGAATTGCACAGAAAAGATTATTTATCTCAGAGGGGTCTACGAAAAATTCTGGGAAAACGTCAACGACTGCTGGCTTATTTGTCAAAAAAAAATAGAGTACGTTATAAAGAATTAATTAATCAGTTGAATATTCGGGAATTAAAAACTCGTTAAATTACAAAATTGTGAATTAATTAATTTTTTAGATATTTAATTTTTTCATAAACTTATTTTTCAGCAATATAATTCACGCTATAACGAATCAAGGAAAAACTTATGAAGAGACCTGTTACAGGAAAAGATCTTATGATAGTCAATATGGGACCTCACCACCCATCCATGCATGGTGTTCTTCGCTTAATTGTTACTCTAGATGGCGAGGATGTTGTTGACTGTGAACCCATATTGGGTTATTTACACAGGGGAATGGAAAAAATTGCAGAAAACCGGGCAATTATACAATATTTACCTTATGTAACGCGATGGGATTATTTAGCTACTATGTTTACAGAAGCAATAACAGTAAATGGACCAGAACAATTGGGAAATATTCAAGTTCCTAAAAGGGCCAGCTATATCAGAGTAATTATGCTGGAATTGAGTCGTATAGCTTCTCATCTGTTATGGCTCGGCCCTTTTATGGCAGATATTGGTGCACAGACTCCTTTTTTCTATATTTTCAGAGAACGCGAATTTATATATGATCTATTCGAATCTGCCACCGGTATGAGAATGATGCATAATTTTTTTCGTATTGGAGGAATTGCGGCTGATTTACCTTATGGTTGGATAGATAAATGCTTGGATTTTTGTGATTATTTTTTAACCGAGGTTGTTGAATATCAAAAACTGATTACACGAAATCCTATTTTTTTAGAACGGGTTGAAGGAGTTGGGATTATTGGTGGGGAAGAAGCAATAAATTGGGGTTTATCCGGACCAATGCTACGCGCATCCGGAATACCATGGGATCTTCGTAAAGTTGATCGTTATGAGTCTTACGATGAATTTGAATGGGAAATTCAATGGCAAAAACAAGGGGATTCATTAGCTCGTTATTTAGTACGACTTAGCGAAATGACAGAATCCATAAAAATTATTCAACAGGCTCTGGAAGGACTTCCGGGAGGTCCCTATGAGAATTTAGAAAGGAGAGGCTTTGATAAAAAAAGGAATCCAGAATGGAATGATTTTGAATATCGATTCATTAGTAAAAAACCTTCTCCTACTTTTGAATTATCGAAACAAGAACTTTATGTAAGAGTTGAAGCCCCAAAAGGGGAGTTGGGAATTTTTCTCATAGGAGATCAAAGTGGTTTTCCTTGGAGATGGAAAATAAGACCACCGGGTTTTATTAATTTGCAAATTCTTCCTGAACTAGTTAAAAGAATGAAATTGGCTGATATTATGACGATACTCGGTAGCATAGATATAATTATGGGAGAAGTTGATCGTTAAAATGATAATTTATGCAACAGAAGTACAAACTATAAATTCTTTTGTTAGATTGGAATCTTTAAAAGAGGTCTACGGACTAATATGGATGTTTGTCCCTATATTTTCTCTTGTATTGGGAATCATAACAGGTGTACTAGTAATTGTGTGGTTAGAAAGAGAAATATCTGCAGGGATACAACAACGTATTGGACCTGAATACGCTGGCCCGTTGGGAATTCTTCAAGCCCTAGCCGACGGGACAAAACTACTTTTTAAAGAAGATCTTCGTCCAGCTAGAGGAAATAGCCCTTTATTTAGTATTGGACCGTCGATAGCAGTTATCTCAATTTTACTAAGTTATTCAGTAATTCCCTTTAGCAATCACCTTGTTTTAGCGGATCTCAATATCGGTATTTTTTTATGGATTGCCATCTCAAGTATTGCTCCTATTGGACTTCTTATGTCAGGATATGGATCAAATAATAAATATTCTTTTTTAGGTGGTCTGCGAGCTGCTGCCCAATCGATTAGTTATGAAATACCATTAACTCTATGTGTTTTATCAATATCTCTACGTGCGGTTCGTTGAAATATAAACATTTTTACTATTACGTTTCTTCTAGACGAATAAGTTAAAAACGGAATATATATATTTATTTTTGGGTTAATCTTAATAAAAGGAATTTGATAGTTATATATGAGTGAAAAAAACTGCTCAGAAATTAGCAGTAAAAAAATTTGAGTCTCGTTTCCTATGTACAAAGGTTAAACGGAAATAAACATAATCGTAATAATCACTTTACCCCAAGGTTGGTTGATTTAGTCATCCTGGCTTGAAGCGGGTTCAAAATATTAACCGTATGGCGTTTTCACTATCAGTTATATAGATTAACATACATGTATTACAAAGTGAGCGGCAATTAGGTAAAAGTGAGTGGATGGTTAGAAACACCAAAATACACAAAGAATTTGTAATAGAGATTAAACAAATTGCAAAGGATATTTATGCATACCATAAGATAACAAAAAAAGAAGATTAATTGGGGCTTGAAATTAGTAGAAATGATCAGACAGTACTCCCCAAGATTCCGATTCAGAGTATGCTCCTATCCACCGATAAATGTAATGACTATCAGAAACGAAATAATCTTTTATTTTTTAAGTCCACCAACTTTTTTATAAAAAAGGAAAGAAGAATAGGAACGAAACTAGGATAGTTTTTTCATATATTTCGAAAATAAAATAGAATTTCTGTCATGAATAATAAACTAATAGGATGTCTAATTCTTTTTCGTAATTGAAAACCACGATGGGCTGAAATACCTTATTTTTACAAGGAGTTTTTTATTAAAGGATTAAGTTATGACTCAACAAATAGAAATTAAAATTTGTAAAAGATGAGATGAATTCCGAAGCGCTTTTTTTTATTCTTAGAATTTGAGCAGACAGAATTCCGTTGGTATAATTCGGGACCCCAGATATATTTATATTTAATCTATTTTAGAACACATAATATCCATCTAAATAATACTAATCTGGTCCTTAGATTTATTTCTGGCCCCCGAGGAGCCGTATGAGGCGAAGGCCTCATGTACGGTTTTGTAATAGCGGTGAGAATAGTAATGTTATCACCGACTAGGATTATCTAACAGTTTAAGTACAGTTGATATAGTTGAGGCACAATCAAAATATGGTTTTTGGGGGTGGAATTTGTGGCGTCAACCTATAGGTTTTATCATTTTTCTAATTTCTTCCCTAGCAGAATGCGAGAGATTACCGTTTGATTTACCAGAAGCGGAAGAAGAATTAATAGCAGGTTATCAAACTGAATATTCAGGTATCAAATTTGGTTTATTTTACGTTGCTTCTTATCTAAATCTATTAATTTCCTCATTATTTGTGACAGTTCTCTACTTAGGCGGTTGGAATATTTCTATTCCGTATATATCTATTCTGGAGCTATTTGAGAGGGATCAAACTTTTGGAACAACAATAGGTATCTTTATTACATTAGCTAAAACATATTTGTTCTTGTTCATTTCTATCGTAACAAGATGGACTTTACCTAGGCTAAGAATGGATCAACTACTAAATCTTGGATGGAAATTTCTTTTACCTATTTCCCTTGGTAATCTATTATTAACAACTTCTTTCCAACTCTTTTCACTATAAATTGAAAATGAATCCAATATATTCATTACTTGTTTTAAACAAGAGAAAGAAACAAAGATCAAATTATTTATAGATAATTACAATATGCTTCCTATGATAACCGGGTTCATGAATTATGGTCAACAAACCCTACGAGCTGCAAGGTATATTGGTCAAGGTTTCATGATTACCTTATCCCACACAAATCGTTTACCTGTAACTATTCAATATCCCTATGAAAAATTAATAACCTCGGAACGTTTCCGCGGGCGAATACATTTTGAATTTGATAAATGCATTGCTTGTGAAGTATGTGTTCGAGTATGTCCTATAGATCTACCTGTTGTTGATTGGAAATTGGAAACGAATATTAAAAAAAAACGATTGCTTAATTACAGTATTGATTTTGGAATTTGTATATTTTGCGGTAATTGTGTTGAATATTGTCCAACAAATTGTTTGTCAATGACCGAAGAATATGAATTTTCAACTTATGATCGTCACGAATTGAATTATAATCAAATAGCTTTGGGTCGTTTACCAATGTCAGTAATTGACGATTACACTATTCGAACAATTTTAAATTCACCTCAAACAAAAAATGGGTAAACCCATTAAGTTTATTAAAAAAAGAATTCAATTTTTTTGAATTATATAAAGAATTTAATTAAAAACTTGTATTATATTTATATAATAATCTTAAGTATTAAGGCTCATTCTTTTAATATAATAAATAATATAATAAATTCCTAATTACTTTATTTAAACAGATAGGTGGAACACTTTAGCATAAAAAAGAGAAACTGTCTAATAATTGTATCTATGTATCTACATAAATTCATATCCATTAGATTCTAATTTCACTCTATTAGAAACATATTAAAAACAAATTCCCCGGTTAAATTAATAAGGTCATGAAAAGGGTTTCGATTTTTTTCTTATTTTAATAATATAATGGATTTGCCTGGACCAATACATGATTTTCTTTTAGTTTTTCTGGGATCCGGTATTCTAGTAGGAGGTCTGGGAGTGGTATTACTTCCCAACCCAATATTTTCGGCCTTTTCCTTAGGATTTGTTCTTGTTTGTATATCTTTATTGTATATTCTATCAAATTCCCATTTTGTAGCTGCTGCACAACTCCTTATTTACGTGGGGGCCATAAATGTTTTAATCATATTTGCTGTGATGTTCATGAATGATTCAGAATATTACACAAATTTCAATCTGTGGACCGTCGGTAATGGGATTACTTCGTTGGTTTGTACAACTATTCTTTTTTCATTAATTTCTACAATTCTCGATACGTCATGGTACGGGGTTGTTTGGACTACAAGATTAAACCAGATTCTAGAGCAAGATTTAATAAGTAATAGTCAACAAATAGGAATTCATTTATCAACAGATTTTTTTCTTCCATTTGAACTCATTTCAATAATTCTTTTAGTTACTCTGATAGGTGCAATTTCGGTGGCTCGTCAATAAAAAACGTTCAATTAGTAAAGACTAAAGAAAACTTTATGTATGTTATGATATTTTTTTTCGTTCATTCAATTAAATTTGATTGAATACTATACTTAATATTTTAAATATATATATATATTTGAAATATTTTTTTTAACCAAAATTTTACCTAAATATATTTTTTATTCATACTTTTTTGTTATATTCTAGTTGATTGAATCCGGTGAATTATTGTTCATATTGAAATGAATCAAAATTGATAAGGAGTTGCTGAATGATACTCGAACATGTACTTGTTTTGAGTGCCTATTTATTTTTTATTGGTCTTTATGGATTGATCACGAGTCGAAATATGGTTAGGGCTCTTATGTGTCTTGAACTTATACTCAATGCAGTTAATATGAATTTCGTGACATTTTCTGATTTTTTTGATAATTCCCAACTAAAAGGGGATATTTTCTGCATTTTTATTATAGCAATTGCAGCCGCTGAAGCAGCTATTGGATTAGCTATAGTTTCGTCAATTTATCGTAACAGAAAATCAACTCGCATCAACCAATCGACCTTATTAAATAAGTAGCATAAATAAAAAAAAATTATAGATTTTAATTTGCATATATATAATAGGTTATGACTTACTAGATTATATTTGTGAAAATATAAGAAATCAAAGTATTTTAGCCCCTTTTTTTAATCAATCGAGCCAGAATTCATTACAAAAATTCTATTAAAGGAAATCATTGCTTCATCTAGTATTTTAATATATCATTCAATTAGAAGTTTACTAGATTGAAAATTTATGACATTCAAAAAACTATAGATCCTATGTCACATTCAGTAAAAATTTATGATACCTGTATAGGATGTACTCAATGTGTCCGAGCATGCCCTACAGACGTATTAGAAATGATACCTTGGGATGGATGTAAAGCTAAGCAAATAGCTTCCGCTCCAAGAACCGAGGACTGCGTTGGTTGTAAGAGATGTGAATCTGCCTGTCCGACGGATTTTTTGAGCGTTCGAGTTTATTTATGGCATGAAACAACTCGAAGCATGGGTCTAGCTTATTGATACGTTACCGAAAACCTCATTTGAATAAATTTGGAATAAATTTTATTTTTTTTTTTATTGACAAGTACTCGTACTCAAAAAAGTTAAATTATATTTTTTTATTTATATATTTTTTGAGTACGCGTTCTTTGGACCTGGTGTATCTTGTCTTTACCACGAATGATTTTCCTTGGTTAACAATAATTGTTGTTTTTCCAATATCTGCTGGTTCGTTAATGTTATTTATCCCGCATAGGGGAAATAAAGTAAATAAATGGTATACTATATGCATTTGTATCTTAGAACTTCTTCTAACGACCTACGCTTTTTGTTATAATTATAAAATGGACGATCCATTAATTCAACTGTCCGAAGATTATAAATGGATAAATTTTTTTGATTTTTACTGGAGAATGGGAATAGATGGACTTTCTATAGGAACAATTTTACTGACGGGATTTATTACTACTTTAGCTACGTTAGCGGCTTTTCCTGTTACTCGGGATTCCCGATTATTTCATTTCCTGATGTTAGCAATGTACAGCGGTCAAATAGGATCATTTTCTTCTAGGGATCTTTTACTTTTTTTCATCATGTGGGAATTAGAATTAATTCCCGTTTATCTACTTTTATCCATGTGGGGTGGAAAGAAACGTCTGTATTCAGCTACAAAATTTATTTTATACACTGCAGGAAGTTCTATTTTTTTATTAATAGGAGTTTTAGGTATAAGTTTATATGGTTCGAACGAACCAACATTAAATTTAGAACTATTAGCTAATCAATCCTATCCTGTCACACTCGAAATACTATTTTATATTGGATTTCTTATTGCTTTTGCCGTCAAATCACCGATTATACCTTTACATACTTGGTTACCTGACACCCACGGCGAGGCGCATTACAGTACCTGTATGCTTCTCGCTGGAATCTTATTAAAAATGGGAGCCTATGGGTTGGTTCGAATCAATATGGAATTATTACCTCACGCTCATTCTATGTTTTCTCCTTGGTTGATGGTAGTCGGTACAATCCAAATAATTTATGCAGCTTCAACATCTCCTGGTCAACGTAATTTAAAAAAGAGAATAGCCTATTCTTCTGTATCTCATATGGGTTTTATAATTATAGGTATTGGTTCTATAACGGACCCTGGACTTAATGGAGCTATTTTACAAATAATCTCTCATGGATTTATTGGCGCTGCACTTTTTTTCTTGGCAGGAACTAGTTATGATAGAATTCGGCTTGTTTATCTTGATGAAATGGGTGGAATGGCTATCTCCATTCCAAAGATATTTACAATGTTTACTATCTTATCGATGGCTTCCCTTGCATTACCGGGCATGAGTGGTTTTGTTGCAGAATTAATCGTTTTTTTTGGAATAATTACCAGCCAAAAATATTTATTAATTTCAAAAATTTTAATTATTTTTGTAATGACAATTGGAATGATATTAACTCCTATATATTTATTATCTATGTCACGACAAATGTTCTATGGATACAAGTTAATTAATGTCAAAAACTTTTATTTTTTTGATTCTGGACCCCGAGAGTTATTTCTTTCAATCTCTATTCTTCTACCAATAATAGGTATTGGGATTTATCCTGATTTTGTGCTCTCATTAGCAAGTGACAAGGTCGAATCCATTTTATCTAATTATTTTTATGGCTAGTTTTCAGGAAATAAAAAAAAGCATTAAATTGAATTGTAATCAGAAGTCTTTGGTCTTTGTATTGTGAGAACCTTTTGAATCATTGTACTACTTGATTCAAAAGGTTCTTGATTATTTACTACTAAAACTAAATTAGATTTCTTAACTTATATGAAGTTATATATAGATGCTATTCTTTTTTATTTGGATTCCTTTATTTTTTGGTTAATGTTTTATTTAATTCGATGTAAATGAACCATAACTATGTAAACCAATTCCTAAAAGATTGACGCCAAAATAGCATATCCAAATTAAAAAAAAGCCTATAGAAGCCACAATTGCAGAATTTATACCCCGAACATTCCTATTTGTTTTAATATGTAAATAAATTGCGAATATGGTCCAAGTAATAAACGCCCAAGTTTCTTTTGGATCCCAATTCCAATATGAACCCCACGTCTCATTAGCCCATACAGCTCCTGAAAGAATGCCGACGGTTAAAAAAATAAATCCAAGACTAATAATACGAAAACTCCAAAAATCTAATTGTTCAATCAATTGATACCTATAATAATTTCGAGAAAAACTAAAATTAATATTTTGTTGTAGTAAAATAGAATTTCTTTCATTTATGTCGTAAAGTACATCAAAAGAAAATAATTCATTTAAGAAATTATTTTCTTTTATATTCTTTTTCCAAAAAGTAGGGCCAACTTTGCGAAATGTAATGACTAGAAGAGCTATTGATAATAATGATCCGCATAACATAGCGCCATAGCCTAATATCATCATACTTACGTGCATCATTAACCACTGGGACTGGAGAGCTGGTACTAATATTGCAGACTGAGGCATTTTGTTTAAAAGACCTGAAGTAGCAAAACCCTGAATAAAAATAGCACTTGGCGCAGTTATTGCGTTTAGGTGATTTTTTTGTTTTTTATTAAAATAGGAAACAATATGAATAATTGAAAAAGCCCACGAAAGAAAAATTAATGATTCATATAAATTACTTAATGGAAAATGTCCTGAATAAATCCAACGAGTGAATAATAATCCTGTGATACCAAAAAACGTAATTACGATTCCTTTATCTGATGAATCAAAAAATCCTATGATTTCATCTAAATTAACTAATAAAGTTAAAAAATAAATTGTCAGTACAATAGAAACGACCGAAAAAGATATATGAGTTAATATATGCTCTAAAATTGAAAAAATCATAAAAAATATGTTAAAAATTAATAAATTAATACTAGGTTTTACCCGATTTTCGAAAAAGTCGGGTATTAGTTTGATTATAAAACTTATAATATAATATCTCTTTTATAAGATCTTATGCCGCTACTCGGACTCGAACCGAGATGCTATAGCACTGCTTCCTAAGAGCAGCGTGTCTACCAATTTCACCATAGCGGCAACTTGTTCAAAACAATACTAACAAGTTTTTATTCAATCGTCGAGATTAAAATATAAATAAAGAGGCCAATTCAATGGAATTTACAATTAATTTCATGAATAAAAACCTGTTTAAATAGGTTTTTAGGGTTTTAATTCAATTAAGATCTTTTTTTTTTTTACCTGAGTTAGTTTAAAATTTTTAAATTAACTTTTTGTACTTTCTTTTTTTTATTCTATAAAAAAAAAATGCTTTTTCTAAAAATTAAAACTTCGCCAAAATACTTAGAAATTTTAAATAAAATAAAATAAGATTTGCCTAATTGCTCAAGATAACAAAAATAATTATCAAACCATCTGTTTTGCTACATCGTTTTATACTGTACAAACAGTACAAACATAAGATTTTTTGATCACTTAGAAATAATATAATATATTATTATTTATTATTATCTAATATTCACTTGTTATGGATAGATGCTTTTATCAATTTGATTCCAAGTAAAGAATATAACAATTCAGATATATAATAATTCCTAAAGGTATAAAGTTAAAAGTTTTTAACTTAGAATTAATTAATTTTAAGAACCTATTGATTTCGCTTAAAGATCTTGTATTTCCTCGTTAATAGGAAATACAAGATCTTTTTTTATTATTGCATCAAGTTAGTGATGGGGAAAATAAGAATCCCTTGTTTGAAAAAAAAAATGTTAACCTTTCTTTTTATCTATATATTGTCTTTTTGTTCCTCTTTTGGTTCCTAATTATTTTTTTTTCTAAAAAATTAGTTTTTTTGTTAGGATAATTCTAATTATTATAGTGTTTTTTATTTATTTTGTTGTACAAAAAAACTTTTTGAATTACCTGTAGAAAGTGATTTACCTAACGAAAAAGCTTTCAACGATGTCCAATATCCCTTCCTTTTCCAAATTTTTTTACGAATACGCTTTTTCGAGATAGAAGTACGTTTTTTTGGAACTGCCATTCAAAAATGAAAAAAAAAGTTTTTCAGTGGTATAATTGGATGTCAAAGACATTTATTATGCTATTCGTTCGTACTCCATATTGAGTTTTTTCTTTAAAATTTTATTATATATTATTTTCAAAACAAAAAAAACATTCAAAAGTTTAAAACCCAACGGTTTTTTACTTTTTTTATAAATTTTGGTTATTAAAATTTTATTTTATTTAACGTTTGAAATCCGTACGAGAGTTCTCATTTAATTAATCTCTACTGATAGATTATATTATCAATAAAATTTTGAAATTATAATAATCTTTCTTGCAAAAAAAAAGATCACTTAGTGTACTGGAAGACAGTCACTAAATTCCAAAATTAAAATTAATTCCTTAATAATTCTAAATTATCAAACTCAAATAAAATTTTTATGTAAAGTTTTTTTCTTATATAATAAATATTAAGTATTTTTTTGTCGTGTAAATCTTTGTTCTATTCTTAATATATGTATATAAATTATTTGTAGTACGGAATTATAATTAACTTTTTCTATATCTATATCTGTAGAAAATCACAATTTTATTTATTTTATTTAGTAGTAATAAAAAAAGACAAATAATTTTTTTTGGCAATAGCTTAGTAATATTATTTAATCACTTATAATTTTTTGATTTGAATATATATATTTATTTTCAAAGTTTTATGAAGGATTATACTAATTCAAAAAATTTATATTTCGGTTTGAAATCGCGTGCTTTTTTTTGTCCCTTTTGAAAAATATATATATATACAAACCAGTGAATAAGAAATAAAAAATTTAAGAATAAAATAAAAAGGATTTTTTATTTTATGGAACATACATATCAATATTCATGGATCATCCCTTTCATTCCACTTCCAGTACCTATTTTACTAGGAGTTGGACTTCTACTTTTTCCGACAGCAACAAAAAATCTTCGTCGTATGTGGACTTTTATGAGTATTTTTTTGTTAAGTATAGTTATGATCTTTTCACTCTATCTATTTATTCAACAAATTTTTATAAGTTCTATTCATCAAAATGTATGGTCTTGGACCATAAATAATGAATTTTCTTTTGAGTTCGGTTACTTTATTGATCCACTTACGTCTATTATGTCAATATTAATTACAACTGTTGGAATTTTGGTTCTGATTTATAGTGACAATTATATGTCTCATGATCAAGGATATCTGAGGTTTTTTGCTTATATGGGTTTTTTTAATACTTCAATGTTAGGATTAGTTACTAGTTCTAATTTGATCCAAGTTTATTTTTTTTGGGAATTAGTCGGAATGTGTTCATATTTATTAATAGGTTTTTGGTTCACACGACCTGTTGCGGCGAATGCTTGTCAAAAAGCTTTTGTAACTAATCGTGTAGGGGATTTTGGTTTATTATTAGGAATTTTAGGTCTTTATTGGATAACTGGTAGTTTTGAATTTCAGGATTTGTTCGAAATATTCAATAA